CGAAAATTGTTATGGATTAAATTATAAGAAATTTTTGAAATCAAAAATGAATATTTGTGAACAGTGTGGATACCATTTGAAAATGGGTAGTTCAGAAAGAATCGAAATTTCGATCGACCCCGGTACTTGGGACCCTATGGATGAAGACATGGTCTCTCTGGATCCCATTGGATTTCATTCGGAGGAGGAGCCTTATAAAGATCGTATTGATTCTTATCAAAGAAAGACAGGATTAACTGAGGCTGTTCAAACAGGCGTAGGTCAACTAAATGGTATTCCCGTAGCAATTGGGGTTATGGATTTTCAGTTTATGGGGGGTAGTATGGGATCCGTAGTCGGGGAGAAAATCACCCGTTTGATTGAGTACGCTACTAATCAATTTCTACCTCTTATTATAGTGTGCGCTTCGGGGGGAGCGCGCATGCAAGAAGGGAGTTTGAGCCTGATGCAAATGGCTAAAATATCGTCTGCTTTATATGATTATCAATCAAATAAAAAGTTATTGTATGTATCAATCCTTACATCTCCTACTACTGGTGGGGTAACAGCTAGTTTTGGTATGTTGGGAGATATTATTATTGCCGAACCAAATTCCTACATTGCATTTGCGGGTAAAAGAGTAATTGAACAAACATTGAATAAAACAGTACCCGAAGGTTCACAAGCGGCTGAATATTTATTCCAGAAGGGCTTATTCGACCTAATCGTACCGCGTAATCTTTTAAAAAGCGTTCTGAGTGAGTTATTTAAGCTCCACGCCTTCTTTCCTTTGAATTCCAATTCAATCAAGTAGAGCGCACTAAGTTCAATTATTTTATTTGTAGCAAACAAAAAAAGTAGTTAGCTTATCCGAATCTTAGCTTATCGGAATCAAAGTAACTAAAAAGGGAGTTTTCTTTGGCGACCTAAGATCTAATTGTAGAAAGAATCAAAATCAAAAGTTGCGTATAACTCTTTTTTTTTTTACCTAGATTCCCGATTACTAATTAAGAAGTCTCTATCAACAAGATAAAAACGTGAGTTCTTCCTTTCGTGAAATTAGGAAAATAAAACGAATTTCATCTTACGTATATAATCAAATTCAAATTATAGAAAAAATAGATATATAGTTTTATATCTTTCTCCATCTCCCGAAAATCCCGTTTTCACTAAAAATCCCGGTTGTGTCGCATTCTAATGAATCTTTCAATAATTTGTAAGAAACTCTTTATTAAATATTAAAATGAAATTCAAAGACAAGAACAAAACACAAAGAAACGAAGAAAAATAAAATGGATTATCATATGTATCTTTCATATAGATAGATGAATAAGTCCATTTATTTAGTTCTACATTCCTTGGACTTATTCTATATACTCACTTAGATACTTAATATCTCTAATCTACGAATTCATAATAATTACAATTATTAATTATAATTAGTATAAATATAAAATATGATATTAAAAAAAAATAAGAACAGGTACAAATAATAAATCGAGGTACCCCATTTTATGACAACTTTCCATTTTCCCTCTATTTTTGTGCCTTTAGTAGGCCTAGTATTTCCGGCAATTGCAATGGGTTCTTTATTTCTTTATGTTCAAAAAAACAAGATTGTTTAGATTCGAGGGGACCCAGTCTCATTCTTTTTTTTTTTTTTAACTTAGACTTGTAGCATAACACAGATATTTATTTCGGAAAAGAAAATATAGTAGAACATGTGATTTCCGCCGAACATAAAGGAAAAAGCTCTTATGTCTGCAGAAAATGATCTATAGATAACTGAATTCTAGCCAGTTTCAAATAGATCAGGATCGCTGGATGCCTAAAATGTAAAGTTGGTGGATCTATATATATATCAATATGTATATTGGGATCATATGAGGGGTATGTTATTATTTTAGATCTAAACAATTTGATGAATTACTCCTAAAAGTTCCCATTAAACTAGTGCTAGTTCACATCAAACTAGTGCTAGTTGATGAAAGTTCATTCGGAAACAAAAAAAGTAAAGTCAAAATCATTTGGGGTATTCTCTCAATTTCAATAAAATGCAATCGGATCAAGTATGAGTTGGCGATCAGAAGATACATGGATAGAACTTATAACGGGGTCTCGAAAACTAAGTAATTTTTGTTGGGCCCTTATCGTTTTTTTAGGTTCATTAGGATTCTTGTTGGTTGGAACTTCCAGTTTTCTTGGTAGAAATTTGATATCTTTTGTTCCGTCTCAGCAAATCCTTTTTTTTCCACAGGGAATCGTGATGTCTTTCTACGGAATCGCGGGTCTCTTTATTAGTTCCTATTTGTGGTGCACAATTTCCTGGAATGTAGGTAGTGGTTATGATCGATTCGATAGAAAGGAAGGAATAGTGTGTATTTTTCGTTGGGGATTTCCTGGAAAAAATCGTCGCATATTCCTCCGATTCCTTATAAAAGATATTCAATCCGTTCGAATAGAAGTTAAAGAGGGTATTTATGCCCGTCGTGTCCTTTATATGGATATCAGAGGCCGGGGGGCTATTCCGTTGACCCGTACTGATGAGAATTTAACTCCACGAGAAATTGAACAAAAAGCCGCGGAATTGGCCTATTTCTTGCGCGTACCAATTGAAGTATTTTGATTTTGAGAAAAGGAACTGGGCGGAAGAACGAATGCTTTCTCGGCAGGAGGGAAAAAACGCAAGAATCCTTTTAGTTTTTCTATAACTAAATGATACTTTAGATGCAGATAAACCATATCTTGTAAATTATTTTCTTTGTCAATCGACCTTTTTACTTGTTTTGCCGCTTATTTTTTTGACCATCACAATATCTTTTTCTCAATTATTCTATTCTTGACTATGGGGAATCGTTGGAATTTTTTTTTTCGAAATACTGGATATTTTGATAGAATAAGGGGTTCTTTCGTCTCAAAATCTCAATAATATTCATTTCTTCAAAGTACTTCTTTCGGCCATTCATCGAAAGGAGACATTTGTTTGGAATTTGATGAATTGAGGTATCTAGCAACACTATTTTGTATTATTTCTTCAGTCGAACTTGAAGTGGAGTCTTAGTCTATTTCTGTATTCTTTCTAGATTCAAAACAAAATCACAAATAAAATAGATTCATAGGTTTGATGCCCTGTCTAGAACTCATGTTTGAAAGAAATATTCGATTACATAAAGTCCGACAAATGGAGTGGGTTAATTAAAAATTAACAGGCGAAAAATGGCAAAAAAGAAAGCATTCACTCCTCTTTTGTATCTTGCATCTATAGTATTTTTGCCCTGGTGGATTTCTCTCTCATTTACTAAAAATATGGAATCTTGGGTTATTAATTGGGCGAATATCGGCCAATCCGAAATTTTTTTGAATGATATTCAAGAAAAAAGTATTCTAGAAAAGTTCATAGAATTAGAAGAAATCCTCTTCTTGGAAGAAATGATCAAGGAATACTCGGAGACATATCTACAAAAGCTTCTTATAGGAATCCACAAAGAAACGATCCAATTAATCAAGATACACAACGAGGATCGTATCCATACAATTTTACACTTCTCGACAAATATAATCTGTTTTGTTATTTTAAGTGGTTTTTCTATTTTAGGTAATGAAGAACTTGTTATTCTTAATTCTTGGACTCAGGAATTCCTATATAACTTAAGTGATACAGTAAAAGCTTTTTCAATTCTTTTATTAACCGATTTATGTATCGGATTTCATTCACCCCACGGCTGGGAACTAATGATTGGTTCTGTATACAAAGATTTTGGATTTGGTCATAATGATCAAATTATATCTAGTCTTGTTTCCACTTTTCCGGTTATTCTCGATACTATTTTTAAATATTGGATTTTTCGTTATTTAAATCGTGTATCTCCGTCACTTGTAGTTATTTATCATTCAATGAATGATTGATAAATGATCCACCAATATTAATCCAATTAGAACGTTTCTTACTTTGTAGTTCTACATAAGTATTAAAAACATTCTATCCGGGGGGTTTTCATACTATTTTTATAGTATAGTATTCCAGTAAAATGATTCCAATAAATAGCAGAATCGTGGATAGGAAACTATACTAGCGACCTACCCAATTTATTGTAGAAATTTTCAGACCAATGATTAGACTATGCAAACTAGAAATACTTTTTCTTGGATAAAGGAACATATTACTCGATCTATTTCCGTATCGCTCATCATATATATCATAACTCAGACATCCGTTTCAAGTGCATATCCCATTTTTGCGCAGCAGGGTTATGAAAATCCACGAGAAGCGACCGGGCGTATTGTATGTGCCAATTGTCATTTAGCTAATAAGCCCGTGGATATTGAGGTTCCACAAGCAGTACTTCCCGATACTATATTTGAAGCAGTTGTTCGAATTCCTTATGATAAGCAAGTGAAACAAGTCCTTGCTAATGGTAAGAAAGGGGGTTTGAATGTGGGGGCTGTTCTTATTTTACCGGAGGGGTTTGAATTAGCTCCTTCCGATCGTATTTCTCCCGAGATGAAAGAAAAGATAGGAAATTTGTCTTTTCTGAGCTACCGCCCTAATAAAAAAAATATTCTTGTAATAGGGCCTGTTCCCGGCCAGAAATATAGTGAAATCACCTTTCCTATTCTTTCCCCCGACCCCACTACTAAGAAAGATGTTCACTTCTTAAAATATCCTATATATGTAGGAGGAAATAGGGGAAGGGGTCAGATTTATCCCGACGGAAGCAAGAGTAACAATACAGTTTATAATGCTACAGGAGCGGGCATAGTAAGCAAAATCATACGAAAAGAAAAAGGGGGATATGAAATAACCATAACAGATCCATCGGATGGACGTCAAGTGGTTGATATTGTCCCTCCAGGACCAGAAGTTCTTGTTTCAGAGGGTGAATCCATCAAATTTGATCAACCATTAACGAGTAATCCTAATGTGGGTGGATTTGGTCAGGGAGATGCCGAAATAGTACTTCAAGATCCATTACGTGTCCAAGGTCTTTTGGTCTTCTTGGCATCTGTTATTTTGGCACAAA